TGGAGTAACCGAAAATATAGCTAAAAGGGCTATTTTAATAGCAGCATCCAAAATGCCTATTCGAACTCAATTTATTATTTCGGGATAAAAATGTAGAACATAGAGAAATGAGTCTTGGGGATGAAACAAAATCGCCTATTTCTTTTTTAGACTTAGACAAACAATATTTCTTTTATTTTCTTCATCCTTTGCATTGGAAGAATAGATTCAAAAATTTATATGATTCAACCTCAGACCTATTTAAATGTAGCGGATAACAGCGGGGCTCGAAAATTGATGTGTATTCGAATCATAGGAGCTAGTAATCGCCGATATGCTCACATTGGTGACGTTATTGTTGCTGTGATCAAAGAAGCCGTACCAAATATGCCCCTAGAAAAATCAGAAGTAGTCAGAGCTGTAATTGTTCGTACCTGTAAAGAACTTAAACGTGACAGCGGTATGATAATACGATATGATGACAATGCTGCAGTTGTGATTGATCAAGAAGGAAATCCAAAAGGAACTCGCATTTTTGGGGCAATCCCCCGCGAATTGAGACAATTAAATTTTACTAAAATAGTTTCATTAGCTCCCGAAGTATTATAAAATAAAAAAAAAAGAGATCTGAATTTTTTTGGGGGGGTATTTGAAGGGAAATAGATTAAGAACTAGATTAATTCGTAGCTTGTGTTTTGCGCATATACCTTGAAAAATTTATATTCATAAACCAATAAAAAAAAAAGAAAAACATGTTAATTATATCCAATTTTGGGACGACAAAAGTTTTAATTCATCATGGGTAGAGACACTATTGCTGAGATAATAACCTCTATACGAAATGCTGATATGGATAGAAAAAGAGTTGTTCGCATAGCATCTACTAATATTACCGAAAATATTGTTAAAATACTTTTCCGAGAAGGTTTTATCGAAAACGTCAGAAAACATCGAGAAAAAAACAAAAATTTTTTGGTTTTAACCCTGCGACATAGCAGGAATAGGAAAAGACCCTATAGAAATTTTTTAAATTTAAAACGGATCAGCCGACCCGGTCTACGAATCTATTCTAACTCTCAACGAATTCCTAGAATTTTAGGTGGAATGGGTATTGTAATTCTTTCCACTTCTCGGGGTATAATGACAGATTGGGAAGCTCGACTAGAAGGAATCGGCGGAGAAATTTTATGTTATATATGGTAATCCATTTCATATCCAAATGAAATCCGAAACCTCTTCCTATTTGAGAAATATAAAAAGAAAGGGGGGTGAGTTGTCTAATATCGTTTCTCCTCCATTAGTTGATACCTCAAGGAGGCTTTACCTGGAATGAAAGAACAAAAATGGACTCATGAAGGTTTAATTACTGAATCGCTTCCCAATGGCATGTTCCGGGTTCGGTTAGATAATGAGGATCTGATTCTAGGTTATGTTTCGGGAAAGATCCGACGTAGTTTTATACGGATACTACCCGGGGATAAAGTCAAAATTGAAGTAAGTCGTTATGATTCAAGCAGAGGACGTATAATTTATCGACTCCGAAACAAGGATTCAAAAGATTAGGTGATTTTTATTCAATACGATTCGAGATTAAAAATTTCAAGAAACTTATTTTCTACCAAGAAGTAGATTCAGAATTAAGATAAGGAATGAAAAATATGAAAATAAGAGCTTCCGTTCGTAAAATTTGTGAAAAATGTCGACTAATCCGTAGACGGGGGCGCATTAGAGTAATTTGTTCCAACCCGAGACATAAACAAAGACAAGGATAAAGGGATAATCAGACTCACTAAAGAACTCAGTGTACAAATAAAGAATCTGTTTTGACATGAAATGGATAGATCCATATATTTCTGACTCATATTTATGAGATGATGCAATATGGCAAAAGCTATACCGAGAACTGGTTTACGTAGAAATGTACGTATTGGTGCACGTAAAAGTGCACGTAAAATACCAAAGGGAGTTATTCATGTTCAAGCAAGTTTTAATAATACCATTGTCACAGTTACAGATGTACGAGGTCGGGTGGTTTCCTGGTCCTCGGCCGGTACTTGTGGATTCAATGGTACGCGAAGAGGGACACCCTTTGCCGCTCAAACTGCAGCAGCAAATGCTATTCGTACAGTAGTAGATCAGGGTATGCAACGAGCAGAAGTCATGATAAAAGGTCCCGGTCTCGGAAGAGACGCCGCATTACGAGCTATTCGTAGAAGTGGTATCCTATTAACTTTTGTACGGGATGTAACCCCTATGCCACATAATGGCTGTAGACCTCCGAAAAAAAGACGTGTGTAGAAATAAACAGTGAATCAATTTCAAGAGAAACAAGAGAAATAAATAATTCAATCAAAAAAAATATTATTACTATGGTTCGAGAGAAAGTAACAGTATCTACTCGGACACTACAGTGGAAGTGTGTTGAATCAAGAACAGACAGTAAACGTCTTTATTATGGTCGATTTATTCTGGCTCCGCTTATGAAAGGACAAGCCGACACAATAGGGAGTGCGATGCGAAG